ATTTATATCACAGATCGTATGGTCGGTCACAAATTGGGAGAATTCGCACCTACTCTAACTTTCGTGAGACACGCGAGAAACGATAATAAATCTCGTCGTTAGTCGTTCTACTAAGTATTCATGTGAAAAGCCTTATCTTAATAGTATTTCTAATAGTATTTAGACTTAAGAGTCTTTATCTTATAGTAAGAGTATAGGTATATTTCTTTTTATAGTATACTAATTTCTGACTTATCTTATACTATACTTCACCTAGGCACTTATCATTCATTGGCGGGGGAGAACTTTTATGATAAAGAACGAAAATTCGGATAGAGAAGCAAAAGTGTTAGCTCAACATATATGTATGTCTGTTTTCAAAGCACGAAGAGTAATTGATCAGATTCGCGGACGTTCTTATGAAGAAACACTCATGATATTGGAACTAATGCCTTATAGGGCATCTTATCCAATTTTAAAATTAGTTTATTCTGCAGCAGCAAATGCTAGTCATAATATGGGTTTGAATGAAGCTGATTTATTTATTAGTAAAGCTGAAGTCAATAGAGGTGCTATTGTGAAAAAGTTAAGACCCCGGGCTCGAGGGCGTAGTTATCTGATAAAAAAAACCACTTGTCATATAAAGATTTTTTTAAAAGAAAAATCTAAATTTTAGATTCCTATTAAAAAAAAATGGATGGAAAAATAATAGAAAAATATGGGACAAAAAATAAATCCACTTGGTTTCAGACTTGGAACAACTCAAAGTCATCATTCTTTTTGGTTCGCAAAACCAAATAATTTTTCCAAGGGTCTACAAGAAGATGAAAGAATACGGAATTGTATTAAGGACTATGTAAAAAAAAATAAGAGAGTATCCTCAGGTTTCGAAGGGATTGCCCATATAGTAATTCAAAAAAGAATAGATTTGATTCAGGTCATAATCTATATTGGATTTCCCAATTTATTAATAGAAGGACGAACACGGGGAGTCGAAGAATTACAGATGAATGTACAAAAAGAATTTCATTCTGTAAACCGGAGACTCAACATTGCTATCACAAGAATTGAAAAGCCTTATGGACAACCTAATATTCTTGCAGAATATATAGCTTTACAATTAAAAAATAGAGTCTCATTTCGAAAGGCAATGAAAAAAGCTATTGAATTAACTGAACAAACGGGTACAAAAGGGATTCAAGTGCAAATTGCAGGGCGTATCGACGGAAAAGAGATTGCACGTGTCGAATGGATCAGAGAAGGCAGGGTTCCCTTACAAACAATTCGCGCTAAAATCGATCACTGTTCCCATACAATTAGAACTATCTATGGAGTCTTAGGCATCAAAATTTGGATATTTGTAAACCAAGAATAAGAAAAGAAAAAAGAAGAAGAATGGACCTTTCTTTATTTCGCCATTCTGGTCATTGATAGAAAAAATTTAGAAACTCTTTTCTTCTTTTTCTTTTTTTCTTAATCAAAGAAAAACGAACAATTCTAATTCTATAAGGTTGAATAAAAATTTGATTTACCCTTTATTTAATTTAGATTTTAGTATAATTGCTATGCTCAGTGTGTGACTCGTTAGTTTTTTCTTTAGAATTGAGATTAAAAAAAAAGGCTAACCCCACTATAAACTTAGTAACTATCAAAACTAAAGAAACTCAAAACTAATAACCAACTTATTGCTTCGTATTGTCGAGATCCCAAGAAACAGTCACTATATGACTGAATCGATCATATAGTTGTAGCATTGTAGCAACTGAAATTCTTTTCATAAAAAAGAAATCTGATTATGAATTGTGAAAAAGAAAAGGGATGTGGAAAAATGGAAGGATGATAGAAAGAGAGAATAAAGATCTCAATGATATAAGATTCCCATATGTATGGTTTATGAAAAATTACCCCATAAAAAAGGCAGTGTTATAAAGCATCAACATCAATATAAAATAAAAATACAAAAAATACAATAGAATAAGAAATATACAAATAAAAAATAGAAAGAAGATAGAAATATAGAATAAAATAGAATAAATAATAAAGAAAAGAAATTCAAATAACAAATAATAATATAATCAAAAATAATATAAAATATAATTATAATCTAAAATATAATATAAATAATAGAAATAAATTATAATAGAATATAAAGAATAGAAAATAGAGATAGAAAATAGAGAATAATTGAATCGAGCTTCGGGTTAAGAAAAACTGAGGAGATTGACTCGGAAACAAATAAGAGATTTTGTTGAGAGCTCCATTGCAGAGTTCAGGCCTAAACATTAATGGAGAAGCTATGGGAACGATGGAACCTGTGACTACATAGGATTTTCTTTAAAACGAATCAATCCTAATGATTCATTGGGTAGGATGGCGAAATGAACCAAGAAAAAATGGATTTCTTCTGAATGGTCATGGATTGATCCTACAAATGAAGGAGGAAAGAGTCAATATTCGCCCGCGAAACCTTTCTTTATTTTTAATTCTTATTTCATTTAAGGATTTCATTTATTGGCATGATTCAATTTCAATAGAGGTAAAGTAAAATACTTTAGAAATCTTGATAAAAGAAAGAAGCATTATATATAAACAAACACACCTAGTTATCTAGTTAGTTATATATAAAATTACCTATGTAACAAATTCAATATAAAAAGAATTAGTATATTATTTCTTTTCATTTTGATAGAATGAAATAGATAAATACATGTGTATATTGAATATTCTTGAATCATTTCATTCGCGAGGAGCTGGATGAGAAGAAACTCTCATGTCCGGCTCTGCAGTAGAGATGGAATTCAGAAACAACCATCAACTATAACCCCAAAAGAACCAGATTTCGTAAACAACATAGAGGTAGAATGAAGGGAATATCTTGCCGAGGCAATCATATTTGTTTTGGCAGATATGCTCTTCAGGCACTTGAACCTGCTTGGATCACAGCTAGACAAATAGAAGCAGGGCGAAGAGCAATGACACGATATGCACGTCGTGGTGGAAAGATATGGGTACGTATCTTTCCCGACAAACCTGTTACTGTAAGACCTACAGAAACACGTATGGGTTCGGGCAAGGGATCCCCCGAATATTGGGTATCCGTTGTTAAACCGGGCCGAATACTTTATGAAATGAGTGGAGTATCAGAAACTGTAGCCAAAACTGCTATGGAAATAGCTGCATGCAAAATGCCTATACGAACTCAATTTGTTATTTCAGGATAGGTAAACAAAAGTAAAAAAAGAAGGAAGGAGTATCGAGAATGAAAAAACAACCACAGATTTCTTTATCTCTGGACAGACAATATTCCTTTTTTCCATTATCCCTTGCATTGAAATAAGAGATTCAAATAAGAATGATATGATTCAACCTCAGACCCTTTTGAATGTAGCGGATAACAGTGGAGCTCAAGAATTGATGTGTATTCGAATCATAGGAACCGGTAATCACCGATATGCTCATATTGGCGATGTTATTGTTGCTGTAATCAAAGAAGCAGTGCCCAACATGCCTCTAGAAAGATCAGAAATAATTAGAGCTGTGATTGTACGCACGTGTAAAGAACTCAAACGTGACAACGGCATGATAATACGATATGATGACAATGCAGCGGTTATCATTGATCAAGAAGGAAATCCAAAAGGAACTCGAATTTTTGGTGCGATTGCTCGGGAATTGCGACAGTTGAATTTTACTAAAATAGTTTCATTAGCACCCGAAGTCTTATAGATGAAAATAGGATATATCCTATCTATTATATATATATAATAGAAATAGAATATTCAAATATCTGAAATAGATCCGATTAATAGATTGTGTCTCATGCATATATTTGAGATTTAGAATAATTTTTTAGAATTGAATAATTTCAAAAAAAAAATAAAACAAAAAAGAAGCATGTTGATTATATCAAAATGAGGAGGCACCAATAACTATAGTTCGTCATGGGTAGGGACATTATTGCCGATATAATAACTTCTATAAGAAATGCTGACATAGATCAAAAGGGAAGAGTTCAAATAGTATCTACTAATATCACTAAAAACATTGTGAAAATACTTTTACGAGAAGGTTTTATTGAGAACGTTCGAAAACATCAAGAAAGTAAAAAAAATTTCTTGGTTTCAACCTTACGACATAGAAAGACTAGGAAAGGGAATAAAATGATTTTAAAGCGTATAAGCCGACCCGGTCTACGAATCTATTCCAACTATCAACGAATTCCTAAGATTTTAGGTGGAATGGGAATTGTAATTCTTTCTACTTCTCGAGGTATAATGACAGATCGAGAAGCTCGACTAGAAAAAATTGGAGGAGAAATTTTGTGTTATATATGGTGATTCTCCTGGGGTACCCTAATTTTCTCTCGAACTTACTATTTGTAAAATAGAGAGGAGAAGTGAATTATAGAACTCTTCCTCTATTAGTTGATACTTAAAGGGGGTTCCCTGGAATGAAAGAACAAAAATTGATTCATGAGGGTTTAATTACTGAATCACTTCCCAACGGTATGTTCCGAGTTCGGTTAGATAATGAAGATATAATTCTAGGTTATATTTCAGGGAGAATCCGGCGCAGTTTTATACGTATACTACCCGGAGATAGAGTCAAAATCGAAATGAGTCGTTATGATTCAACCAGGGGACGTATAATTTATAGACTTCGCAAAAAAGATTCGAACGATTAGATCATTCTTTTAAACATCCTTTTCGTAGGGATATAATTCGAAGTTCAAAAATGCAATAAACTGATTCTTGTTTCCAAAAAAATAGATTCAGAATGAAAGTAAGGAATGATAAATATGAAAATAAGGGCTTCTGTTCGTAAAATTTGTGAAAAATGTCGCTTGATTCGTAGGCGGGGGCGAATTATAGTAATTTGTTCCAATCCGAGACATAAACAGAGACAGGGATAATCCTTCTCAAGTTCTAAATCAAGTACTTTTAAAAAGAAAGAAGAAAGGATTCGTTTTCATATGAAATGGATATCCCCGTATCTTTCCGTATCTTTCTGTAGATTTCTGATTCTTCTTTCTTTTTCTTTTATTCTTATGAATACGATCTAATAAAATATGACAAAACCTATAGCAAAAATTGGTTTACGTAAGAATGCACGTATTGGTTCAAATAAGAATGAACGTAGAATACCAAAAGGAGTTATTCATGTTCAAGCGAGTTTCAACAATACTATTGTAACTGTTACAGACGTACGAGGTCGGGTGGTTTCTTGGGCTTCCGCAGGTACTTCTGGATTCAGAGGCACAAGAAAAGGAACACCCTATGCTGCTCAAGCCGCGGCATTTAATGCTATTCGTACATTAGTTGATCAGGGTATGCAACGAGCAGAAGTTATGATAAAAGGTCCAGGTCTCGGAAGAGATGCGGCATTACGAGCCATTCGTAGAAATGGGATGCTATTAAGTTTCGTACGTGATGTAACACCCATGCCGCATAATGGATGTCGCCCCCCTAAAAAAAGACGTGTGTAGAAATAAGAATTCAAGAGATTCCAAGAGAAATAAATGATTCAATGATCTGATCCAATAATCATAAAGAAAAGAGAAATAATAGTATGGTTCGAGAAGAAGTAGCAGGATCCACTCGAACACTACAGTGGAAATGTGTTGAATCAAGAGTAGACAGCAAGCGTCTTTATTATGGTCGTTTTGTTCTGTCCCCGCTTATGAAAGGTCAAGCCTATACTATAGGTATTGCTATGCGAAGGGCTTTACTTGGAGAAATAGAAGGAACATATATCACACGTGCAAAATCTGAAAATGTGCTGCATGAATATTCTACGATAGCGGGTATTGAAGAATCAGTACATGAGATTTTAATAAATTTGAAAGAGATTGTATTGAGAAGTAATCTCTATGGAGTTAGGGACGCATCCATTTGCGTCAGGGGTCCCAAATACATAACAGCTCAAGATATCATCTCACCACCTTCTGTAGAAATAGTTGACACGACACAGCATATAGCTAACCTGACAGAACCAATTGATTTGTGTATTGAATTACAAATCAAGAGAGATCGCGGATATCGTATGAAATCCACAAATGACTCTCACGATGGAAGTTATCCTATAGATATTGTATCTATGCCTGTTCGAAATGCGAATCATAGTATTCATTCTTATGGGAATGGGAATGAAAAACAAGAGATACTCTTTCTAGAAATATGGACGAATGGAAGTTTAACTCCTAAAGAAGCACTTTATGAAGCTTCTCGTAATTTGATTAATTTATTGATTCCTTTTCTACATGCAGAGGAAGAGGACATGTTTTTCAAGGAAAATGAAAACAGATGGAATCTACCCCTTTTTTCCTTTCAAGACAGATTCACTAATCTTAAGAAAAACAAAAAAGGAATTCCATTGACATGTATTTTTATTGACCAATCAGAATTGTCTTCCAGGACCTATAATTGTCTCAAAAGGTCCAATATACATACATTATTGGACCTTTTGAGTCACAGTCAAGAAGATCTTATGAAAATGGAAGATTTTCGCATAGAAGATGTCAAACAGATATTGGGCACTCTAAAGAAGCGTTTTGCAATCAATTTACCTAAGAAAAAGTTTTCATTTTAAATCCATTGGACTTTTTTTTTTCATTTTTTAGTTTTTAGAAATAAAAAAGAATAGAATGAGTTTTTAATCTTCAACACGGTCCATATATTTGCAGAATAGATCATAATAAGATAGATGTATCTAGGGAAGATCCAGAAGGGGATCTTCCTTAGATACCTATGTCGTGGTATTTAACGGTTTAATCAATTTGAAAAAGACCTAAAGTTAGGGATTTCTCAATAGGTAAAGTTGCTCCAATACCTAACCAAAGAGCTACTGCGGTACCGATCAAAAAGACTGTTGTAGCTACTGGACGACGAAATGGATTTTGGAATTTATTGACATTCTCCAAAAAAGGTACTGTCAATAATCCTATTGGTACTGAAACCATTAAAAGAACACCCAATAACTTATTGGGTACTGTGCGAAGTATTTGAAATACGGGAAAAAAGTACCATTCGGGTAATATTTCCAACGGAGTTGCAAAAGGATCCGCCGGTTCACCGATCATTGACGGCTCTAGAACTGCTAAGCCCACATTACATGCAATAGTGCCTAGAATTACTACTGGAAAAATATATAAAAGATCATTGGGCCATGCAGGTTCTCCATAATAATTATGTCCCATCCCTTTAGCCAATTTAGCTCTTAATACAGGATCATTCAAATCAGGTTTCTTTGTTATTTGGATAGGTGAATTATTGTAGATCCATCCCCCAAAGGAACCGGACATGATAATTTTTTATCATCCGGCTCGAGCAATAATCAAAAGAATTACAGAAATAGATCCATAGAACATAAATAGGTCCTAGGTCCATAGAATATCTATATTTCTATATTTCATACATATCTACATATATAATGTAGAATGACTCTATGTAAGAAAAGATTTATCAAATTCCATTTTCCCGAGTTGCAACGATTCATTGTAAAGAATTCAGTTCTGGCAACAAGGAAATGCTCAATATCCAAGTAGGCTTACAAATTCGATCATGATCAAGTGCTTTTTGGATTGTCTCATTCATGTCTTTTGGTTGGTATTTATCCCCACAACATCTCGATTGTGTTACATACAAAAATACAAAGTTTTTACTTGTTACTAAGAAAGTCTAGCCCCTGTGCTTCCTTAGATCCCTTATTTAACTCCGATAGTATCATAGATCAGGGGTCGATGCAGAGGAAATGAATGCATCTACATACTATAAAAAACTTACTAAGATTACTATCAAATTAATACGAAATACTAATACTAGCAATTAATTATTAATTATAAGAAAATTACTAAAAAAAAAAGAAAAATTAAACAAAGTGGAATAAATAGAACATTGGATTCCACATCACTTATTCTAGGGATCTTACGGAGCCTGTTCATGCATGACATGATTCGGGTATGATCATAGAAAATATTCTCCTCAAGCGAACCGGCCTATCCTATGCTACAGAAAGGGACTTACGTGATGGTTGGATGCGGAGACACATTGGGTTGTGAATTCCAACGTGGCGGATAAAATCATATATCTGCATGGACCAATCAATAGTTCAAGTCACACACTCCCATAATCCATCCTCTTTTAGGAAAATATACTTCAACTATTCGATTCGTATCAAATAAACAATACTTCAGAGTTGAATAGAAGTATCCAAATAACATGCCTTATTTTTAAATAATCCATATTTGTAGCAATGAAAGACTCTTGTTCCTCCCCGATATTATAAATTACAAATATCTATGATCTGCCTTCTCTATAAAGGACCCGAAATACCTTGCTTACGTATCATTGAAAAGTGCATTAACATAAATACGGCAGTAAGAAGAGGCAATACAAAAGTATGTAAACTATAAAAACGAGTCAAAGTGGATTGGCCCACACTAGCACTTCCACGTAATAATTCTACCAAAGGCGATCCTATTATAGGAATAGCTTCAGGCACGCCTGTTACAATTTTTACTGCCCAATAGCCAATTTGGTCCCGAGGTAAGGAATAACCAGTTACGCCAAAAGATGCGGTCAATACAGCCAGAACCACCCCTGTAACCCAAGTTAATTCGCGGGGTTTTTTAAACCCACCCGTAAGATACACACGAAATACGTGCAAGATCATCATTAGAACCATCATACTTGCTGACCATCGATGAACTGATCGAATTAACCAACCAAAGTTGACCTCAGTCATTATGTATTGAACAGAGGAAAAAGCCTCTGTAACAGTTGGACGATAGTAAAAGGTCATAGCAAAACCCGTAGCTACTTGTACTAAAAAACAAGTAAGTGTAATTCCCCCTAGACAATAAAATATGTTGACATGAGGAGGAACATATTTACTAGTTATATCATCTGCAATCGCTTGAATCTCGAGACGTTCCTCGAACCAATCATATACTTTATTGAGATAGGTAACCCAAGAAAGACTCCCCCCTCTGAGAGCCGTATATGAGAATTTCATCTCGTACGGCTCAAGCCGAAACACACAAATACTAGTTTCAACGGATATGGAATAGAGAGTTTAAAACTTCTTGTGGCTTAGCCGCTTGACTCGATTTGACCAAAAGATACGAAGTAAGAAAAATCCGGAATCTCTTCTTTGTGATGATAATGCCAAGAAATACAATCTCAAGTTGGCTCATCCATCTTTCTTTATGTTAATCCTGACAGGCCTCTTGAATCTTCTCTTCCCTATCTTTTTTTTTTTTATAGGAATTTCTCTTGTTGAGATCCTATGAATCAATTGAAACCTCAGATTCATACTAAAACCACGATGATTTAAGAAAACCAAAGCTAAACTCAAAGGTTTTCTGAGTAAAAACCATTTGATCATCACTTCTTTAATGAATGTAATAACTCAACAAAATCTAGAGAAATAGATTTATTTCGGTCAAAAGAAGTATGAAGGAAAAAATTGTTTGATTTAGAAAAGACCTATTTCCATTTTTTTAATCCGGTTGCGAGGTCTGAATAATAGGTATGAATCATAGTTCAAATATTTCTTTTCTTGATCTATTCTATATAGTCCGTGCTCCAGAGACTAGAATAAATATCTGACGAGGTAGAATCATCTTGATAGAGATGACAGGTCCATTCTCTGTATTATCAATAGGATCAATTATAACAAGTCACACGCTCATATTCCGGAAATGAAATATCGAAACAAATAAATTTCACGATCGAACTACCAGAATGGTCTATAAATCCAAGTCTTAGGTAATCTTAAGTTGAAGTATTCAATATTTTAAGCATTAAGTAAGTATAAGTAAAATAATCTTTTTTGATTGAAAAACTAAGACTTCATAGTTTTTATGAACTAATTAATTGAAATTCCATCCAGTAAAACAGATGAATTATAAATTTCTAAAATAATAGATAGAAATATTGCAAATAGAGCCATTGCAACTCCCATAAGTGGTGTAGTCCCCCACCCTGGAGCTACTTTTCCATATTCCGAATTCAATGGTTTC